TCAAAACTTTTCGAATTATCCTACAGATTAGGATAAATTCGTTGATTCTTCAACTTTGATGAAATCGGAATAGTTTCCTATATTCTTATACTACTATATTTTATATTTAATTTTAATTTACATTTGGATGAAATCCAATCGGCTTCAAATATTTCTTAGTTTTTATTGATTCCTGTCAAAAAGAAACAATTTGTGAATAGAAGTTTCATTTTACTGAGTGTGTTTTTATGTTATTTCGTATTGTAAATTGTAAAATTCCGTTGTTTGTGGGATTTTTTTCTCACGAAAGGTAATTAAAAGAAATTATAGAATGAATTTCTGCCTATGTCTAGATCTCGAATAAATGGAAATTTTATTGATAAGACCTTTTCAATTGTAGCCAATATCTTATTACGAATAATTCCGACAACTTCGGGCGAGAAAGAGGCATTCGCCTATTACAGAGATGGTGCGATTTGATTATTGTATTTTTGATTTATTTATTTTAAATTTTTCTTTATTTTAGAATTTAAAATTAAATTTAGTAATTAGTAATTTATTAGAATTTAATTTAGTTATTTATATTTTTTACCACTCTTAGTAGAAAGACACATTATTATTCAGGATAGAAAGAAAAAGATTATTGAAATAAATCTACGCTTGTTGAAGGTGAAGTTTGTAAATAAAACAAGCCCTTCTGTCGTGTATCCCCGATTAATGCAACCTCAAATGCTTCAATTGTCGATTCTAGAGTATTGAGCGAAAGGTTACACCTATGGGTTAGGTCAAACTTACTCCACTAGTACTAATAGGAGGCATAGAGGAAGAGGCACTACTCCTAGGAATCAACAACACGAAAACTTTGTTATAAATTATCCCTTTTCCTTATCAGGATCGGGATTAACAAGAATGGTTGGGACAACAAACATCCATCTCGTTCGTGTTTTGGATACCCGTATAACCATCTAAGACTGTTGAAGTGACTTATTCCTGAAAATTAAGATGCGTTTAAGACAAAGAAATTGCTGGAGTCACCTTTTTTTATTTTATCTAGTACCAACATACTAGATGTTAAGGAAAGATCTTTTACAAGAAGGTTGGCTAGAGATTTTTTGTAAAAACACCAGCCCCGCTCAGTTTATAATGAGAATATTTAAATCTTTTTTGATTCCATGTATTATTCTGATTATGTACATAAAGGAGGAGCCGTATGAGATGAAAATCTCATGTACGGTTCTGAAACGGAGATTCTTTAAATCGAATGACGACCGTAACGGATGTCCGCTCAATCCGAAGGAAATTATGCAGAAGCTTTACAGAATTATTATGAAGCTATGCGACTAGAAATTGATCCCTATGATCGAAGTTATATACTCTATAACATAGGCCTTATCCACACAAGAAACGGAGAACATACGAAAGCTTTGGAATATTATTTTCGTGCACTAGAGCGAAACCCATTCTTACCACAAGCTTTTAATAATATGGCCGTGATCTGTCATTACGTGCGACTATCTCCACTATAGAAAGGGAAAAAAAGAGCAAATCTGTTAATAAATACTAGAAAAAATAGGCTTTCTACATATCTATCGTCCAAAACAACGATTTTTATCAGCTGTAGCAAAGAAATAAACTTCATAGAATTTTAGAATTTGAAATAGGAAGAAATAGGTATGCCTAGATAATTCTATGGATAAAGGATCTAATTGATAGAGGAAGCGCCGTAAAGATCAATTCGTGAGGTTTTGGGCCGATACAATAAGGACTGCTTATTTATGTCATGATATGAGATAAAAGTTAGGAATCAACTTATGTAATAGAGTTGATCCCCTAAGGTATTGAGCAGCGGTGTAGCATCAGATCCCAAAGATAGTAAGCCTTTTCCTTCTTCTAATTAGTAATTAGAAGGGAAAGGTTTTTTCACGGATTCTATATAAATTCATATATGAAACCGAGATAGTTACCTTTTTAGAAAACTCTAATGATAGTGGAAATGCCTATGCGCTTTACGAAGGTGGGAGAAAAGAGAAAACTGATTAAATTAGTAAGTAAAATTCAAGTTTGAAACTTATAACCATAACCAACCTCTTTTTCTTTTGGTTAACTCGAGAGAAAAAAATGGGATAGATCCACGAGAAATCTCATTCAATTAGATATGGTAGATTAAAAAAAGGGACACCAAAAGAACTTGAGAACTTGACTGCTGAGCCGTATGAGGTCGGAAACTCTCAAGTACGGTTCTAAGGGAAGGAATTTACCCACCTATTCTGACCGGGGAGAACAGGCCATTCGACAAGGAGATTCTGAAATTGCGGAAGCTTGGTTCGATCAAGCTGCCGAATATTGGAAACAAGCTCTAGCGCTTACTCCTGGTAATTATATTGAAGCGCAGAATTGGTTGAAGATCACAGGGCGTTTCGAATAAGAATATTTTATTAATTACTATATATTACTATGATATTATTTAATAATATTTAAATTTAATATTATTTAATTTAAGTTTAGAATTTTTATATTTGTT